ATAATTAATCCTATGGATCCTTAGGATTGGTGGATCATTTTATATCCCGTAGTTTCGTACCATAGATCAAGCCAAGGGTCACAACTCCTTCTACCCATCCTGTATATTGTCCCTTTCATTCCGTGTTGCAATAGGCACTTAATATTCTATTATACAAGATTCTACGAAAATGAATTCTTCATAGGAGGGAGCAAATATTTATCTTTTCGATGAGAATTTGTACATGACATGGGAGAAACCCCTCTTTAATTGAAGAAAAGGTTCCATCATATATAGTGAATTGATACCCCGGATTCCCAGAATCATTTCTTTCAATGCTAACTCGTTATTAGTTAATGATCCTAGTAATTGGATCTATATGCTTATTCCGATAGGAAATGAAATAGTAAAATGATTATTCATCGAATGACTATTCATCTATTGTATTTTCAAATAGGGGGCAGGAAGGCTCTATGGAAAAATGGTGGTTCAATTCGATATTGTCTAACGAGGAGTTAGAACGCAGGTGTGGGCTAAGTAAATCAATGGACAGTCTTGGCTGTCCTATTGGAAATACCAGTGGAAGTGAAGACCCCATTCTAAATGATACGGATAAAAACATTCCTAGTTGGAGCGATAGTGGCAGTTATAGTTGCAGTAATGTTGATCATTTTTTAGGTGTCAGGGACATTTGGAGTTTCATCTCTGATGAAACTTTTTTAGTTAGGGATAGTAATGGTAACGGTTATTCCGTATATTTTGATATTGAAAATCAGATTTTTGAGATTGACAATGATAGTTCTTTTCTGAGTGAACTAGAAAGTTCTTTTTCTAGTTATCTGAATAATGGGTCTAAGAGTGACAATCGCTACTATGATTGTGACATGTATGATACTAAATATAGTTGGAATAATCACATTAATAGTTGCATTGATAGTTATCTTCGTTCTGAAATCCGTATTGATAGTTACATTTATAGTTATATTTGTAGTGGTGAAAGTATAAGTGGTAGTGATAGTGGGAATTCTAATATAAGAACTGGCGGTAATGACAGTGATATAGGAGAAGGATCGAATGATTTCGATATAAATCAAAAATACAGACATTTATGGGTTCAATGCGAAAATTGTTATGGATTAAATTATAAGAAATTTTTTAAGTCAAAAATGAATATTTGTGAACAATGTGGATATCATTTGAAAATGAGTAGTTCAGATAGAATCGAACTTTCGATTGATCCGGACACTTGGGATCCTATGGATGAAGACATGGTCTCTATCGACCCCATTGAATTTCACTCGGAAGAGGAGCCTTATAGAGATCGTATCGATTCGTATCAAAGAAAGACAGGTTTAACTGAGGCTGTTCAAACAGGCATAGGTCAACTAAACGGTATTCCCATAGCAATGGGGGTTATGGATTTTGAGTTCATGGGAGGTAGTATGGGATCCGTAGTAGGCGAGAAAATCACCCGTTTGATCGAGTATGCTACTAATAGATCTTTACCTGTTATTATGGTGTGTGCTTCTGGAGGAGCACGCATGCAAGAAGGAAGTTTGAGCTTGATGCAAATGGCTAAAATATCTTCCGCTTTATATGATTATCAATCAAATAAAAAGTTATTCTATGTATCAATCCTTACATCTCCTACAACCGGTGGAGTGACAGCCAGTTTTGGTATGTTGGGAGATATCATTATTGCTGAACCCAATGCCTACATTGCATTTGCGGGTAAAAGAGTAATTGAACAAACATTGAATAAGACAGTACCCGAGGGTTCACAAGCGGCTGAGTATTCATTCCATAAGGGCTTATTTGATCCAATCGTACCACGTAACCCTTTAAAAGGTGTTCTGAGTGAGTTATTTCAGCTACACGGTTTCTTTCCCTTGACTCAAAATTAAAGTAGAGCACTAGTACTAGGCTCAGTTATTTGTAGCGAACTTTAGTTCATCGCAATCAAAGTCCAAATAAGAAGAATGGGGTTTTCTTTGGTGACATAAGTTCTATAGTCAGAATCAGAAGTTTCGGATAATTACTTTTTTGATTTTTATTTTCTCCAGATTTTTTATCCTACCCCTATTGATGATTAGAAATCAGGAACCCTCTATAAAATAAAGAGGAGAAAAGAGTGAATTCTTCTTTCCGCGGAATAGAATTGGGAAAATGAAAAGAATTTCATGTTCCCTTCCTTCTTACGTATTAATATATAGAATAATGAAAATCTATAATAGAAATGTTGCATATTTCTATATCTATATCTCCCGAGAACCTCCTTTTTTTTTTACTATGAATCCCTGTTGGATCGGATTCTAACGAATCCTTAGGGAACTCGTAAGAAACTCTTTATTATAAGATAAGGACGGGAGAACAAGAATCAAAAAGCGGATTATCATACATATATTTTGTGTAGAAAGATGAATAGGTACACTTATTTAGTTCTACATTCCTTGCACTTATTATATACTTATAATAAATATACTTATCATAAGATATATTTCTAACAAGTACAAATTTCGAACAAGTACAAATATTAAATCGAGGCACCTATTCTATGACAGATTTCAATTTACCCTCTATTTTTGTGCCTTTAGTGGGCCTAGTATTTCCGGCAATTGCAATGGCTTCTTTATCTCTTCATGTTCAAAAAAACAAGATTGTTTAGATCCGATGGGATCAAATCTCATCAATTTATTTTAACACTTGGACTTGGATCATAATACAGATATCTTTTAGTGGAATAGGGTACGGTACGACATGTGACTCCCTCCGAGCACAAATAAAAAAGCTGTTATTGTTATGCATGCAGATCCATGATATATGGATAAATGCATGTATATTATATGTGGGTATAGCTGTTTTTGTTTTCAAATAGATCATCGAATATCTGAAATAGAAAGTCAATGTATCTATATGTATGTAGATATACATAGTGGGATCATATGAAGGGGATGTTATTATTTTATATCTAACCAATTCGATGAATTACTCCTAATGGTTTACATCATAATAGTGCTAGTTGATGAGAGTTACTTCGGGATCAAAACAAAAAAAAGTAAAGTCAAATTCATTTGGCTTATTCTATTCTCTCAATTCCAATAGAATGCAACTGGATCGAGTATGAACTGGCAATCCGAACGTATATGGATAGAACTTGTAACGGGGTCTCGAAAAACAAGTAATTTCTGCTGGGCCTGTATCCTTTTTTTAGGTTCACTAGGATTCTTATTGGTTGGAACTTCCAGTTATCTTGGTAGGAATCTGATATCCGTATTTCCCTCTCAGGAAATCCTTTTTTTTCCCCAAGGAATCGTGATGTCTTTCTATGGGATCGCCGGTCTGTTCATTAGTTCCTATTTGTGGTGCACAATTTCGTGGAATGTAGGTAGTGGTTATGATCTTTTTGATAGAAAAGAAGGAATAGTGTGTATTTTTCGTTGGGGATTTCCTGGAATAAATCGTCGCATCTTCCTTCGATTCCTTATGAGAGATATCCAGTCAATCAGAATGGAAGTTAAAGAGGGTCTTTATCCTCGTCGTGTCCTTTATATGGAAATCAGAGGCCAGGGAGCCATTCCCTTGACTCGTACCGATGAGAATTTTACTCCACGAGAAATTGAACAAAAAGCTGCTGAATTGGCCTATTTCTTGCGCGTACCAATTGAAGTATTTTGAAATGAACTGAAGAATGAATGCTTTCTCCGCATGAGGGAAGGAACTCAGGAATCCCCTTTTTAATATAACTGAAGTTTCTTCGGAACGTTTATTCGAGCAAAACATGTTCGATTCTATTTCCCCCGTTCCGTTGGTAATACCGTTGTGTTGTGGCCCATAGAATAAAGCAGGCGGACGAATACGGAACAACCATAATAAGAAGCTATTTTTATCCACCAAAACAAAAACTCTTTTTTTTACATATGGAACTAAACTCAATTCTTTCATACTAGTAACAAATCTAATAAGTATGTATTCATCACACATATCAGAACATTTCGGAATACAGTACAGAATTCATCTTTTTAGGACCAATATTTTGAATTGATACGTTAGATACAGATAGATCGTATCTCGTAAATTATCTCTCTTTCGTTAATCGATGTTTCTTTTTTTTTATCCTTTCTTTTGCTCCTTGATGACCAAACGATTGGATCTCTCATAACTATTCAATTTCTCTCTTGTTTTGCCACCCATTTCGGATTTCATCATCAATATTCTTCAGAAATATCCCCTCAATTATTCCTGGGCTGTGGGTAGCCAGTGAAACATTTCGAAATAATTGATTGATCCAGGGGGAGTTCTTTCGTCTCGAAATCCGAATAATATTCATTACTTCAAGTGGTTTTTCGGGCATTCATCGAAAGGAACAAATGAAGATACAATTGGTTCGAATTTGACCAATTGAGATATCTGGGAACTTGATTATTTCTTCATTCGAAACGGACCTTTATTCTATTTCTATATTCTTTCTAGATCCAAGGACTAAACAATTCAAAAAAAAAAAGAAGGAATAGATCCGATCCATAGGTTCCATACCTTGTTATAGAACTCATGCTTCATAGAAATATCGGATCAGATAGAGTCGGCGAATGAAGCAGTTTCATTAACAGTTTACAGAACAGATTAAAAGTGCCAAAAAAGAAAGCATTGACTCCCCTCCCATATCTTGCATCTATAGTCTTTTTGCCCTGGTGGATCTCTCTCTCATTTAATAAAAGTCTGGAACCTTTAGTTACTAATTGGTGGAATACAAGGCAATCCGAAACTTTTTTGAATGATATTCAAGAGAAGAACGTTCTAGAAAGATTCATAGAATTAGAACAACTATTCCTGTTGGACGAAATGATAAAGGAGTACCCGGAGACACAGATACAAAAGCTTCGTATAGGAATCCACAAAGAAACAATACAATTGGTCAAAATGCACAATGAAGATCATATCCATATAATTTTGCATTTCTCGACAAATATAATCTGTTTTGCTATTCTAAGTGGTTATTCTATTCTGGGTAATGAAGAACTTGTCATTCTTAATTCTTGGGTTCAGGAATTCCTCTATAACTTAAGCGACACAATAAAAGCTTTTTCTATTCTTTTATTAACTGATTTATGTATCGGATTCCACTCGCCCCATGGTTGGGAACTAATGATTGGTTCGGTTTACAAAGATTTTGGATTTGCTCATAACAATCAAATTATATCTGGTCTTGTTTCCACTTTTCCAGTCATTCTAGATACAATTTTGAAATATTGGATCTTCCATTATTTAAATCGTGTATCTCCTTCACTTGTAGTGGTTTATCATTCAATGAATGAATGAAGAACTCATTTGATCTGCCGATATCAATCAAATCCGAATGTTACTTCGTACATAAACAAACCATTTTTAATCTGACTCACTCTTTATACTTCTACCCGTCTAAGGGATTCCCCCTCCAGTACAATGGCAGAATCGTGGATAGGGAACTATACTAGCTACCTACCTAATTTATTGTAGAAATTTCCGGGATCAATAATTGGACCATGCAAAATAGAAATACCTTTTCTTGGGTAAAGGAACAGATGACTCGATTCATTTCCGTATCGATCATGATATATGTCATAACTCGGACATCTATTTCAAATGCATATCCCATTTTTGCGCAGCAGGGTTATGAAAATCCACGAGAAGCAACTGGGCGTATTGTATGCGCCAATTGCCATTTAGCTAATAAGCCCGTGGATATTGAGGTTCCACAAGCTGTGCTTCCTGATACTGTATTTGAAGCAGTTGTTAGAATCCCTTATGATATGCAACTGAAACAAGTTCTTGCTAATGGGAAAAAGGGGGCTTTGAATGTGGGGGCTGTTCTTATTTTACCCGAGGGATTCGAATTAGCTCCCCCCGATCGTATTTCTCCCGAGATGAAAGAAAAGATAGGCAATCTGTCTTTTCAGAGTTATCGCCCCACTAAAAGAAATATTCTTGTGGTAGGTCCTGTTCCTGGTCAGAAATATAGTGAAATCGTCTTTCCTATTCTTTCCCCGGACCCTGCTACTAAGAAAGACGTTCACTTCTTAAAGTATCCCATATATGTAGGTGGGAACAGGGGGAGAGGTCAGATTTATCCCGATGGGAACAAGAGTAACAATACAGTCTATAATGCTACAGCAGCAGGTATAGTAAGCAGAATAGTACGTAAAGAAAAAGGGGGGTATGAAATAACCATAGCTGACGCATCGGATGGACACCAAGTGGTTGATATTATACCTCCAGGACCAGAACTTCTTGTTTCAGAGGGTGAATCTATCAAGCTTGATCAACCATTAACGAGTAATCCCAATGTGGGTGGATTTGGTCAGGGAGATGCAGAAATAGTACTTCAAGATCCATTACGTGTCCAAGGTTTGTTGTTCTTCTTGGCATCTGTTATTCTGGCACAAATCTTTTTGGTTCTAAAAAAGAAACAGTTTGAGAAGGTTCAATTGTCCGAAATGAATTTCTAGATCTACGGATTCATCAAGCTGGTAAAAAGAGCCGAATTGTTGTGATCGATGCAATTATGTATGATTCAAAAAAATCATGGAAAATTTGTTGCTTGCTTTTTTTATACTATTTTTCTGCGAGATGCTGGAAATTGCTTGTATCCCATTCCTAGCAATAGTATGTATATTGCGAAGAAGACTACTGGATCCCCCCTTCTTTTTTTCAATCAAAATGGGAGTGTTGTGACTATGCTAGGCCTCCCATTGGCAGATTGTAAATGCCATGTAATGCATCAATCGTTTTTTTGTCCCTAATAGAATCGAATTCTAATAGATAATAGGCATAAGTAGGAGGAGAATACACGCGGATAAATGAAAGGAACAAATGATTCTAGGAGGGATTACTCGTCTTCCTAATCTTCCACACAAGAAAAGGGTGGAAAATTCCTTTTCTTGTGTGGAAATAATAATGATTCTTGATCCTGTTCGTCAAAGATTACTATTTATTTGATTTTCCAGTTCTATCGGAACTCGTTTGTTTCGATTCATAAGAAGTAGTGGACAAACAAAAAAAGGGGTGGGAGTAACTTACTGAGCAAATAAAACTTCTTCAATGAACTTATAAAAAAAGTAAAAAAAAAGAAAATTTTAACTGTGATGAGATAATCAATAAGGATTGGGATATGCGCAAAAATCCAAGATTTCATCTTTTCGCCCGGAGCATTAAGAGTCTTTTTTTTGCTTGAAATTTTCTTTTTCTAGAGTAAGATTAGTATCGAAATGATTTGCAGGATGTCTCATCTATAGAAATCCATATTGTGTCATCCAGAAAATCAATTGATTCCTTCTTTCTTCTTGCTTCGGGGGAGTCCCTCCATACTATGGAGGAACAGATACTATGAATCAATCAATGGATTCAATTCTTCAAAAACATCATCAGAAACAAAGGAATGGAGTGGTTTGAAACATCGGAGCAAAGGATCCGTTTTGTTATTTCTACGAATATAATATGATTATTGTGTTGACTGGATGAATTTCCAAACTTTTTTATGTTATGGAA